AAATAGAAATCCAAAAGCTCTTCTTTGTGGTTATAATGCCAAAATTTCAAGTCGGCTCACTCGTCTTTATCTTGATCGTTACGGGCCTCTTGAATATTCTATTTACTTATTTACTATTACTTACTTAATACTTGATTTTTTTTTTCTTTGATTTGTGTTAGTTTTGATTTCTATGTGTATAATGCGGCTTTACTGCTGTCTTATTTATTATCGATAGGAATTCTTTTGTTAAGACCCTATGAATCGATTAAAAAAACCTCAGATTCATACCGGAACCACGATGATTCAAAAAAACCTTCAATCTAAGTCCAAAAATTCCCTGAGTAAGAATTGTTGGATCACCAATTATTCAATGAATAAATATATATATTTGGATTGTCAATAAATATATATATTTGGATCGTTAATATATATATTATCGTAAATTATTCAATGAATAGATATATATATAGTGATAATGAAAAAAAATCCAAAGAAACGTTTGTCCTTTGATCAAAATAAAGATAAGCGGCAGTTTGAAAAAATCAAAATCTTTCGATTTACCTTTCTTTTTTTTTTGAAATTTTTTTTTTGAAGTCCGGCTGCGAGGTCTAAATATTAAGTATGAATCATAGTTCTAATAATTTCGCATATATTTTCTATATTCCGTGCTCCAGATACTAGAATAAATATCCGACGGGATAAAACCATCTCTATCAAGATCACAGACCTATTCTCTGTACTATCAATAGGATCGATTCTAACAAGTCACACACTCATATTCCGGAAATGCAGAAACAAAGAAATTCCACGGCCGAACTACCAAACCCAAACAAAAAATGAGCTCAAAATCGAAGACCTAAATGCTTCACTTTCTATTGAAAAGCTAGTTAGTCGGGTCTTGTGAATCTAATTCATAGAAATTCCGTCCAGTAAAATGGAAGAATTATAAATCTCCAAAATAATAGATAGAAATACCGCAAATAGAGCCATTGCAACACCCATCAAAGGAGTAGTTCCCCAACCAGGAGCTACTTTACCATATTCCGAATTCAATGGTTTCAATAAATCCCCTACAACAGTTCGTCTTGGACCAGATCTAGAACTACCCTCAACGGTTTGTGTAGCCATAAATCCTATTTTGTATTCATTGAGATCTGTTGACTTTGTATACCATTCCCCTGTAAATAAATGATCTTATCTTAGATCCGTTGTGGTCTTGAAATGTTATAATAATGGAAACAGCAACCCTAGTTGCCATCTCTCTATCTGGTTTACTTGTAAGTTTTACTGGGTACGCCTTATATACTGCTTTTGGGCAACCCTCTCAACGACTAAGGGATCCATTCGAAGAACATGGGGATTAGTTGAAGTAATGAGCCTCCCAATATTGGGAGGCTCATTACTTCAATTGAGATAATGATAATGAAAAATCATTTCAACTTTTTAGTTGGAACTTTAGGCGGTTCTCGAAAAAAGATAGCGAAAAAAATGATTCCTAAAGTAGAAACTAAGAGGAATGTATAAACCAATGCTTCCATAGATTTGATCGTGGTTTACAATTATAGCTTTCCTACCTGTTTATTTGGGATCGTCTCCCGGATAAAGAAAAAGAAAAAATAAGAGAAAAAGAAAAGGTAGCCATTCAAATCAAGATTGATCCGGTTCCCTATGTCAAATTCAAATAAAAAAAAGAAAATGAAAATCAAGTCGAAAAGAAAGAGAACAATCTTGTATCAGACTACTTGTCTTCTTGTAGTTGGATCTCCAAGTTTTTGGAATGCTCCAAATTCTACTTGAGCATCTAAATCTGGGTCAATACCAGCAAAAACATCTCTGAACAAGGTTCTAGCACCATGCCAAATGTGTCCGAAAAAGAAGAGCAGAGCAAACGAAGCATGTCCAAAAGTAAACCAACCCCTTGGACTGCTACGAAAAACACCATCCGATTTCAAAGTGGCACGATCTAATTCAAAAATTTCACCCAATTGAGCACGTCTAGCATATTTTTTCACAGTAGCAGGATCACTATAACTGACTCCATTTAGTTCGCCGCCATAGAACTCAACAGTTACACCTACTTGTTCGACACTATACTTCGATTCTGCCCTTCTAAAAGGAACATCGGCTCTAACAATTCCGTCTCCGTCTACCAAAACAACCGGAAATGTTTCAAAAAAAGTAGGCATACGACGTACAAAAAGTTCACGCCCCTCTCTATCTCTAAAGATAGGGTGTCCTAACCACCCAACAGCTATTCCATCCCCATTGTCCATTGAACCCGCTCTAAACAATCCCCCTTTTGCCGGATTATTGCCGATGTAATCATAAAAAGCTAATTTTTCAGGAATTTTAGACCAAGCTTCTGATAAACTTTGATTTTCGGCTAGCCCAGCACCAACTCTTCGATATATTTCTTGCTGGAAGTATCCCTGATCCCATTGATAACGAGTGGGACCAAATAATTCAATCGGGGTAGTTGCTGAACCATACCACATAGTTCCAGCAACAACAAAAGCTGCAAAAAAGACAGCTGCGATACTACTGGAAAGGACGGTTTCAATATTTCCCATACGTAATCCTTTGTACAGACGTTGGGGTGGACGAACACTAAGATGGAAAAGGCCCGCTAATATACCCAAAGTCCCTGCTGCAATATGATGAGAGGCTATTCCCCCAGGAACAAAAGGATCAAAGCCTTCCACACCCCACGCGGGATTTACGGGTTGTACCCTTCCGGTTAGTCCATAAGGATCGGACACCCATATTCCAGGACCATACAATCCTGTTACATGAAATGCGCCAAAACCAAAACAGGCCAACCCTGAAAGAAATAAATGAATTCCAAAAATTTTTGGCAAATCCAAAGAAGGTTTTCCCGTACGTTCATCACAAAAGATTTCTAGATCCCAATAGACCCAATGCCAGATAGCTGCCAAGAAGCACAAGCCAGAAAACACAATATGTGCCCCAGCGACACCTTCGTAACTCCAAAGACCCGGATTCGTTATAGTCCCTCCTGTTATACTCCAACCGCCCCATGAATTGGTTATTCCTAAACGAGTCATGAAGGGTATAACAAACATACCTTGTCTCCACATTGGGTCAAGAACAGGATCAGAAGGATCAAAAACTGCTAATTCATATAGAGCCATCGAACCGGCCCAACCAGCAACCAGAGCTGTATGCATTATATGGACAGAAAGCAAACGACCGGGATCATTCAATACAACAGTATGAACACGATACCAAGGCAAACCCATGAAATACCCCTTATATCAACAAAAAATAATAGACACTATGTAACTTTATTGCACTGGAATATGCTATGGACCCCCTTTTTAGTGGATTATCTCGAGTAAAGGATTCATATTTGTTCTAGTTTTTTTTTATTTATTATTTAGTAATAATGGAACAATTCTATTCGTAGGAACAAAAAGACGCAGATCTATTCTACACCCGATAAGTAAGAATACGCAATGGTGTAGGGGAGGGAGGTGGGAAAATTGACACTATTTTATATATTCTTTAAATGAGCGGCTGCAGACATATTTGTTCATCAATCAAAGAAAGGACCCATTCGTAAGAATTTTCCTTTATTCATTTGGTCCTCCTTTTTTTAGTTATGATTTTGATTTATGAAATTACTTATTCAATCGATACTAGAAATAAAATATGATAAAGACCAATCATTATTAAGACACTAAACCCATTCGGGTGCGGGACTGCATCAAAAAAAAAAGGGGGCATAATCCTAAAAAAAAAATAGGAAAAAAATTTCTATTTTTTTATGCCTATTGGTGTTCCGAAAGCTGCATTTCTAATTCCTGGAGATGAAGAAGCGTCTTGGATTGACCTATAGTGCGACTTGTCAGATATATTGGAGCATATGGGATTTCCCCGTTCTCTCTCCCGATCGAGATATCCTCCCTTTCACCTCAAAAAATATTTTTTTGATGATTCAAAAATTTGGAGCGTGAAGTAGAATCAAGTTCAATTAGATCTATTTTTTTGGGGGATATTCAAATTAATATTATCAATTTAGAATAATTTATGGTTTTCTTGGTTGGACCAATAAAATGAAGCATCCAGGCTCTGTTTATAAAAAAAACCAATTGGTAATATATGTACGATTACTACTTCTATACATATATTTGATTTGGCGGAAAACATGACATAAATTGAAGAAAAAAGGAAGTCGTAGCAAAAAGACATGGTATTGGGGTATTTGTCCTATATGTGCAAATCCAAATCGGGCAGATCTTTACTCGGAGTAGAGCAGAAACCTAAAAGAATTGAAAAAACCCATTCAGAAACAAGAAAATGACATCACAATTTGGATTCGATCTGGATGAAAACAATATATCAATGAGAAGTTAATTGAATAAGTTTAGTACATTCTTTTTTTTTCTTAGAATACTTATATAGTTAGAATATAGTTAGAATACTTATATAGAATGAATATAAGTAAATGAGTCAAAAGTCGTCTTTTTTTAAAAATATAAGAAAAAAAAAGGACCAGAAGTTCGAAAAAGCCCACTATGAAAAAAGAAAAAAAGGTTGAAATCTACACATTGATTCTTTTTCACGATTTTTGGTGAACCGTATGCATCAAAAAGTGCATGTACGGCTCCTAAGGGATCAAATTGTATCCTAATCAACCGACTTTATCGAGACAGACTACTTTTTATAGGTAAAGAAATTAAAAATGAGTTAGCGAATCAAATTTCCGGCCTCATGATATTTCTAAGTATGGAGGATCATAGCAAAGATCAGAATTTGTTTCTAAACTCTCCCGGTGGATGGGTAGTACCGGGACTAATTGTTTATGATACTATACAATTTGTATACGCAGATATACAGACAATAAACATGGGAGTTTCCGCTTCAATAGCATCTTTTATTCTGGCCGGAGGAACACCTACGAAACGTATAGCATTCCCTCACGCTTAGCGCCAATGAATTTTTTCTTTTTTTTTAAGAAATGAATCTTTTTTTTTAAGAAAAAAAAGAAGAAAACTATGCCTTCACCATAGAAATATATAAATAAGAAATAGATCCATTTTTAAATATTAAGTAAAGTAAATAGATAAATATTTAAATATTAAGTAAAGATTAAGTAAAGTAAAGTTAAAAATAGCATGGCACTTCGAATTCGATATGATCCATTTTTTTTGTTTTTTCAAAAACCATTTGATTATGTATCGAAAGAGTAAGTTTTGGAAAGGGGCTATTTACGATTAATTTTCTCTGATCTCTTATTTGATTCTCTAATCTCTTATCTGATCCATCGGAAGCCTATATTCTATTCAGCGTTACAACCACTCTCCCCCCCTTTTTTTGTTTTCATACCGAAGAAATTTTCATGTGATGAAAGAAAGAAGAGTTATATTATAAAAGAAATCAAAAAAGAAACTTTGGAATTGCTAAACAATAAATGAAAGCATCGGAACCATTATAATATTTTTTAGGTACTGCATAAACAAAAAAGGGAAAAAAAAGGGTGGTTGTTGGATCATTTATCAACCTGAAGCTGATAGAACCTCTCTAGTTTAGATTTTTTGTATGGGAGGTCAAAATGGGAGGTAAAAAGAAATTCCATTCCATTGTAAAGCCGTATGCAATACGCAAAAGATGCCTGTACGGTTCCTCAATTCTATCTCTTTTTTTTTATTATTCTTTATCTCTCTAGTCTTATCATGTGATACAAGATCAAAAAAAATCATGGCATGCAAGATAGAAGAATCATGGCATGCGAGATAGAAGAATTTTTGATTCTGGTATATCATCAGGGTACTGATACATCAACCCGCTAGTTCTTTTCGGGACATATACTCGGGAGAGCTTATCACGGAAATGAATGAAATAAGAAAAATACGCGAAAATATCACAAAGACTTATGTAGAAATAACAGGCCAAGTTTACTCCACTATACTGATAGACCTGAACAGGGATTCTTTTTTGTCAGCAGAAGAAGCCCAAACTCATGGAATTATTGATTTTATAACGAACGCAGAATTTTTTATGAACGAAAAAAAAAAAAAAAAAGAGAATTAGAAAGGATTCTGCGGAAATACACGACATGATTTGAGATTTTATCCCCTTACCATTCTCGTTTCTAGTCTAATATTTCTAGTAATTAATCTATTAATATGGAGAATATGATAGAATATAATATGAAGGAATTCATACCATAACCATCAGTTTAAGTTTCACCTATACTTGCTCATTATATATCCAACTCAACATGCCCACTATTAAACAACTTATTAGAAACACAAGACAACCAATCAGAAATGTCACGAAATCCCCCGCTCTTCGGGGATGCCCTCAGCGCCGAGGAACATGTACTAGGGTGTATGTGCGACTCGTTCAGATCATGTACTAAGACAAAAGAAAGGAAACAAATTATTCCAGTATTCAGTAGGACCAATAAAATAAGATAGAATCGAAGAACTTCATTCACTATCTTAATCTTAAAAAAACCTATTCTATTCCTATTCTATTAAAAATATCTATCCTTTTATTGTGTATCAAATTATGAAATTTATGGTTTCCCTTGGTGCAAATCCAATCATCTCCATTTGAAATTTAAGATGAGAAAGACTTCCCCATTGGTAGCAAATTATTATCCATTAAGCAGGGGAAATCCTATTTAAATTAAAGGACGGAAAAGAAAGATTATGTCCTTACTCTTACCAGAACGGACTAACAGGGTCAGCTACCCGGCAAATCTTCATACTTAAATACCGTTACTGTATAGGTAGATTTCGTTGTGAAAGACCTATTACTAGATATTTCATGGGTAGAGCCAAAGAGTATGAACTGTACAAGTTAAGAATAGCATTGATTAAATGAAGGAAGGGGCTCCGGTGTATAGAGAAGACCTCGCCGTTTAAGAAGTAACCATAGAAACGACGGAACCCACTATTTTTTTTCCATTTCTATTATTGTACTATGTTTTTTTGATACCTAGTATCAATACAATTTCTTATTTCGAGGTGAAATGCTTCGAATAAAAAGAAAAAAATCGTGGTTGGGAAGGTTATAGTAGCAAAAGCCATTGGAATTTTTATTTTCTACATTGGAAGAATTCGTTTTGTTATTAATAGACTAGGACTAGGAAAAGGAAAAGAATAACTGAAAGAAAAGAAATCAAATAGTTATTCATCAAAGTTTCATTTATTCAATGACCAGAATTAAACGAGGATATATAGCTCGGAGACGTACGAAAAAAATGCACTTATTTCCCTTTCGAGGGGCTCATTCAAAACTTACTCGAAATATTACTCAACAGAAAACAAAAGCTTTGATTTCGGCCGATCGGGATAGAGATAGGAAAAAAAGAGATTTTCGTCGTTTGTGGATCAGTCGAATAAATGCAGTAATTCGTGAGAATAGAATCAAAATATACTTTAGTTATAGTCGTTTTTTATATAATCTGTACAAGAGTCGATTGCTTATTAATCGTAAAATACTTGCACAAATGGCTATATTAAATAGGAATTGTCTTTATATGATTTCCAATGAGATCATATAAAATTCCCCGGAGACTGAACTCCGGGAAGATAGAGTAGAGATTTGTATGAGAAAATAGAATCATATGATAAAGTCGTCAAAATGGGCAATCACGTTCAATAAAAAAAGATTTATTCTTCTTCACTGATTCTCTTTTTTCTTACAACACGACAATCCAATTTGGATTATCGGAATTTTTGAACAAAACATTAATCCGCATTTCATTTGAGTTTAGATTCGAATTTGAATTCAATTGAAGAGTAAACCTATTTATTGTTATTTTTTTTAAGACCAGTAGTTTTAGTGGTTTTTGTTTTAAAACCAGTAGTTCTAGTGGTTTTTTTTTTAAGACCAGTAGTTCTAGTGGTCCACTCTCTTTTTTTTGCAAATAGTCTTTCATTATTAAGAAAAGGTAACGAAGATAAAATACGAGCCTGTTTTATAGCAATCGTAATTAATCGTTGTTGTTTTAAGGTCAATCTATTCACCCGTCTAGATAATATTTTTCCTTGTTCACTAATAAATCGAGTAATTAAACTCATGTTTTTATAATCAATTCGATCCCCCGGTTGGATCGGGGGCAAACGCCTACGAAAAGATCGTTTCGATTTAGATTTAAAAAAGAGTCGCGTAGATTTCTTCATGGTTTGTTTATTCCTTATAGCGAAAATACTATTTATTACAAAATTGGATTTCTTTTGTTTTTTTTGTTCCTATTTTATTTTAAATAGAAATCTTTCTAATTTCTATTCAATATATGTTATATATAATTAACGTTTTTCATGTTCCTTAGAGGGGACCCGGGCAATCCATTTTATCTATTTCTTTATCTCTCCGTGAATCGTATGTTTGCAACAATAGGGACAGAATTTTCTCAATTCCAATCGACTAGGTGTATTGTGTCGATTCTTTTGAGTAATATATCTGGAAATACCCGTTGATTTCTTATTAACACTATTTCGAACACAACTGGTACATTCCAAAATAACCGTTACTCGGATATCTTTGCTCTTTGCCATGAACCTCCTTTGGGTTTTTGATTCACTTAACTCTTCTATTTTCCCATTTGAAGCGAAGAAAGGAAAAAAAAAAATAGAAGTTGCTAACTCGAAATCAAATTATGAAAGATTTCGTTGGAATCAATATAGTTCTAGTAAAAATTAAGTAATACAACGATTTCTAACTCTATTTAGAATGACAGTACAGTATTTCAGTTTTCATTTAAGTTTCTTGTAGAATATTGTTGCCCCATCCTAGCCATTCCATTTCCAGACTCACTCTATTATTAATAGAAATGGAATGGATTTTGAATTAAATTCAATTGAAGCCAGGGACCGGATTCCAGGATTCACTGAAGTTGAATCCACTTTTATTCTTTCTCTTTTCTATTCTAACTCTAAAAAAAAATAAGGGGGGATTAATTAAAGATATTTGATTGTATCTCTAATCTTCTTCAACCCTTCCCGTGTCAATAACTAGAATTAAAAAAAGGGGAATATCAAGGCATCCGGGAATAAACGATTGATCTCTATTAATAGACCTGCTAAAACCCCGAACCATAGAGTACTTATCACTGGTGCCACGGAGAGATATGTTTTTAGATCTCGCATTTAAAATCCTCCTTCTCTATTCTTATTCTTATTCTTTATTGTAATTTGTAATACATATATATATATGGTTATTTAGTTAATAACCACTTGTATTTGTACATTGAATCCCTAATTCAAATTGAAATAGATAACAATTCATTAGATATTTTTTTTTTAAACAAAAAAAAAGAGGTCTCCGCCCGAACATTCCCTAAAAATATTCATTTTTTTAGGTGGGTTTCCTATTTCTTTTTGTATATAAGTCTTTTATAAATATCCATTTTTCAATTAATATTCTATGTTATACGATATGAAACTAAAAAGAAAAAAAATCACAGGTTATATATATATCAACAGAGAAGATCAAAATCAAGATGTGGAAAATAAGACAAAGATTCTTTACAATGACACTGTAAACCAATTGAAAGGGATGTAGCGCAGCTTGGTAGCGCGTTTGTTTTGGGTACAAAATGTCACGGGTTCAAATCCTGTCATCCCTATCCTTAACTATTACTTATCTTATGAGCAGTAACAGGGGATCCATTGAGATCGGACATATATATATACATATATATATACATATATATATTTAATATCCTATCAATATATATATGTATTATGAAAGTTCTATTTCTATATATTCTATTTTTCTATCTATTCTATATAGAATAGATATATATATTATGATAGTATACGCATGCAAGATTTATTTTTCGGGGTCACAAAAAATGATTTGTGAAAATAAAGCGCTCTTAGTTCAGTTCGGTAGAACGCGGGTCTCCAAAACCCGATGTCGTAGGTTCAAATCCTACAGAGCGTGATTCCATTCTTGTTGTTAGATCGAGAATGACACTGAAATCATTGAACAACAATCTGAATTTGACCTCCTGTGGATTAGGATTAAAAAAAATAGG